TATTCTATTTCTTCCAAGGCAGGGATTCAACAATCACTTAGCCAAAATCAAGTAACTATTCGTACGTTGTTGAAGAGGAATAAGGAATGCCAGTCTTTTATAATTTTGTCAGCATCTAATTGTTTTCAAATGGGTCCATTCAACGATGTAAAATATTACAATGATGTAATAAAAAAAGAATCAATGAAAAGAGATAGTCTAATTCCAATTAGGAATTCCTTGGGACCTTTAGGATTAGGAAGAACCCCTCAAATTGCGCATTTTTATTCATTTTACCATTTAATAACTTATAATCAGATCTCGGGAACTAAATATTTACAACTTGACAATTTCAAACAGACTTTTCAAGTGCTTAAATATTATTTAATGGATGAAAATGGTAGGGTTTCTATTTATAATAATCCCGATCCGCGCGGTAACATCGTTTTGAACCCATTCAATTTGAATTGGAATTTTCTCCATCATAATTATTGTGAAGAAGCGTCTAGAATAATTAGCCTTGGGCAGTTTATTTGTGAAAATTTATGTATATCCAAAAACGGACCGCACTTAAAATCGGGTCAAGTTCTAATTGTTCAAATTGACTCTGTAGTAATAAGATCGGCTAAAGCTTATTTGGCCACTCCGGGAGCAACCGTTCATGGCCATTATGGAGAAATCCTTTACAAAGGAGATACATTAGTTACATTTATATATGAAAAATCGAGATCTAGGGATATAACGCAAGGTCTTCCAAAAGTGGAACAAGTGTTAGAAGTGCGTTCGATTGATTCAATATCGATGAACCTAGAAAAGAGAATGGAGGGTTGGAACAAGAGTATAACAAAAATTATTGGAATTCCTTGGAGATTCTTGATTGGTGCTGAGCTAACTATAGCGCAAGGGCGTATCTCTTTGGTTAATAAGATCCAAAAAGTTTATAGATCTCAGGGGGTGCAGATTCATAATCGACATATAGAAATTATTGTGCGTCAAATAACATCAAAAGTGTTGGTTTCAGAAGAGGGAATGTCTAATGTTTTTTCACCCGGAGAACTGATTGAATTGTTGCGGGCGGAACGAACAGGGCGCGCTTTGGAAGAAGCGATCTGTTACCGAGCTATCTTATTGGGAATAACGAAAGCATCTCTAAATACTCAAAGTTTTATATCCGAAGCAAGTTTTCAAGAAACTGCTCGAGTTTTAGCAAAAGCCGCTCTCCGGGGTCGTATCGATTGGTTGAAAGGTCTGAAAGAGAACGTTGTTCTAGGGGGGATGATACCCGTTGGTACGGGATTCAACGGATTAGTGCAACGTTCAAGGCAACATACCAACATTCCTTTGGAAACCAAAAACAATAAACTATTCGAGGCAGAAATGCGAGATATTTTGTTCCACCACAGAGAATTATTTGATTTTTTCATTTCAAGGAATTTACACGATACACTGAGACAATCATTTCGAGGGTTGAATGATTCCTAAGAGCGGATTCACCCCCTTTCTTTTTAGCTATTTGTATTTGCGGTCATTTTTTTATTTTTTATTTTTATTTGGTATATAGTAATAAAGATAATAAAATAACAAATAGAATAGAAAGAAATTAATATTAATGGTTTGAATCGTGTATCAATGGCCAATATCCGTTAGAGGTAGAAACGAAGGTTCCATCGGAACAATTATTTATTTCTATTTCAGGGCACCCCGTCTCTCTTTTTTTTAATAAAAAGAAAGGAGGTGCGGATAAATAAATGACAAGAAGATATTGGAACATCCATTTGGAAGAAATGATGGAAGCAGGAGTTCATTTTGGTCATGGTACTAGTAAATGGAATCCTAGAATGGAACCTTATATCTCTTCAAAGCGTAAAGGTATTCATATTATAAATCTTATTAGAACTGCCCGTTTTTTATCAGAAGCTTGTGATTTAGTTTTTGATACAGCAAGTAGGGGAAAGCAATTCTTAATTGTTGGTACCAAAAATAAAGCAGCCGATTCAGTAGCACGGGCTGCAATAAGGGCCCGTTGTCATTATGTTAATAAAAAATGGCTAGGCGGTATGTTAACGAATTGGTATACTACGGAAACGATACTTCATAAGTTCAGGGACTTGAGAACGGAACAAAAGATGGGGAGACTCAATCGTCTTCCGAAAAGAGATTCAGCTATGTTGAAGAGACAATTATCTCACTTGCAAACATATCTGGGCGGGATCAAATATATGACTGGATTACCCGATATTGTAATAATCGTTGATCAGCAAGAAGAATATATGGCTCTTCGAGAATGTATGATTTTGGGAATTCCAACGATTTGTTTAATCGATACAAATTGTGACCCAGGTCTCGCTGATATTTCGATCCCAGCAAATGATGACGCGATAGCTTCAATCCGATTAATTCTTAACAAATTAGTATTTGCAATTTGTGAGGGTCGTTCTAGTTATATACGAAATCCTTGATTCATATTAATAATGAATAATAAAATAAAAAAATTATTTTGGGAACTCCATAGATTTATGAAATCGGTTATGATTCCTAAAAGAGATACAAGTAACTAGGGATATTATGTAATTAATTGGTATACAAATATATATAAGTCAACTAGGCAAGTCGAAAAAAGAGAAGGTTGAATCAAAATAATTCTTTTTAAAGTTCTATTTTTTTCAGAGGGCAATATGAATGTTCTATTATGTTATATCAACACACTAAAAGGCTTATACGATATATCCGGTGTGGAAGTCGGCCAACATTTCTATTGGAAAATAGGAGGTTTTCAAGTCCATGCCCAAGTAATTATTACTTCTTGGGTTGTAATTGCTATCTTATTAGGTTCAGCCATTATAGCTGTTCGTAATCCACAAACCATTCCTACTGACAGTCAGAATTTCTTCGAATATGTTCTTGAATTCATTCGAGATGTGAGCAAAACTCAGATTGGCGAAGAATACGGTCCATGGGTTCCCTTTATTGGAACTTTGTTTCTATTTATTTTTGTTTCGAATTGGTCGGGTGCTCTTTTACCTTGGAAAATCATACAGTTACCTCATGGGGAATTAGCCGCGCCTACAAATGATATAAATACTACTGTTGCTTTAGCTTTACTCACGTCAGTAGCATATTTCTATGCGGGTCTTAGTAAAAAAGGATTAGGTTATTTTGGTAAATACATTCAACCAACTCCAATCCTTTTACCCATTAATATTTTAGAAGATTTCACAAAACCCCTATCACTTAGTTTTCGACTTTTCGGAAATATATTAGCTGATGAATTAGTAGTTCTTGTTCTTGTTTCTTTAGTACCTTCAGTGGTTCCTATACCCGTCATGTTACTTGGATTATTTACAAGCGGTATTCAAGCTCTTATTTTTGCAACTTTAGCTGCGGCTTATATAGGCGAATCCATGGAGGGTCATCATTGACTAGTTTTCGAAATAGTCTTTTTTTGGTTTAAGCCTTACGCAATATATGTGCGTATCAAGGTAATCTGCTTAAGGAGCATAATATATAAAAATAAATAGATAAATTATATAAATATAAACTATATAAAGTATAGAAGTAATAGTCAAAAATAAGATATTAGCGGTATTAGGGAATTGCAACAAACAAAAGGGGAAGTAAAAAAAAGGAAAGAGATCGAAAAGATCTTTTTCCTAAAATTCCAGTTCGGTCTATTTATCCCCCCCCCCAATGAATACTATCTTTATATTGTTTTGTTCATTTAATTCCAATATCCAATATTATTAGATATTAGTAATCATAATCTGAATAATAATTAGGATTGTAATACTTATAGTATTATAGTGTGCTATTTTAAAAAAGATGCTATTGTTATATAGAAAAATTCCCATTCAAGTTGATTTCATCCAATTAAACGGTTGACCAAAAGAGAATTTTAATAAATAATAAATTACCTGAACTTAGATCAATCAAATACTTCTATTTCGATGCAACGATTCGATCTAACGAATTTGTCCATGTAGATTGATTGTACCTGCGTCGGCGAGTAAAAAAGAAAAAATAAAGATTTACAAAAAACTAAATTCAAATTTATAAAAAAAAATGGATTGGTTAGGGGGGGCCGAACTAGATGTATGTACTCTAATTAGTATAAGACAACTCTTGTGAATGTTTCGAAGAATGATTCTATAATCCGATTGAATGTAAGATATGAATGGTTGATTTACGTTATCCAAGAAACACATGTATATGTAATATTAGATATTAATTAGTTATATATGTAATATCTAAGCGGCTCTATTACTGTGAATTTAGATAGGAATTCCAATGGAATCCCCTCCATTTCCTTTGTAGTTGTGAATTGAATATTAAATGAATAAAATAAAGTGACTATTGAATAAAGAGATTCAATCAAGAAAATAAGAAAAAACGAAAAATTCAAAAAGAATGGTATGGATTCAAAAAAATTCTGTGAATAAAAACTAAAAAAGAAATATCGAAGCCGTTCTGATAATTCAATAATAATATTATTACTTCAATTCCGAGTTCTTATTTCCTTCGACTGTATAGATCTTAGCGATGGAATAATTAAGTCATAATTTATTGGTTGATCGTATCATTAACTATTTACTTATTTTGGTGTGAGGAACTTATCATGAATCCACTGATTTCTGCCGCTTCCGTTATTGCTGCTGGGTTGGCCGTCGGGCTTGCTTCTATTGGACCTGGGGTTGGTCAAGGTACTGCTGCGGGCCAAGCTGTAGAAGGGATCGCGAGACAGCCCGAGGCGGAGGGAAAAATACGAGGTACTTTATTGCTTAGTCTGGCTTTTATGGAAGCTTTAACAATTTATGGACTGGTTGTAGCGTTAGCACTTTTATTTGCGAATCCCTTTGTTTAATCCGAAAAAAAATACGTATTTTTTATTAGTTTATTTCCTTGGACTTACTGCTTTTTTTGAATTAGATTAGGATTTCACTCCTCCAATTATTTGGTGGGACACTAACCCATGGGAAGGACTGATTGGAGAATGGGGAATTAGCAGAACGACTCGCCTTCTTTCT